AAAACTAATGACTTGTATTAAATTAGCACTACATATTTAATAAAGATAAATACAAAAAGGTATAGGCGTAAAAAAAATTCGGAGAGAAGTATAAAAAAATCTTGATTGGGTTTACGCAATCAATATAAGTAAAAAAAGTAAGCTTAAATCCCATGTTTTTTTTATGAACAAATAAAATAAATAAAAAAAAATAAAGTTAAAGTTTCAACGAAAAATAAACCATTATTGAATTAGCGATAATGTAAAATTTTATATTTATAGATCCAACTATTTCATTCATTTATTCACTTGATCTTTTTTCTATCTATCTGTCTTATATGAATTTATCTCACTAAAATAAAAATAAATTTTTGTCGTTATAGACGACGACATCTTATGGTAGTAATAATAAATTGAGTAGGAATAGAGCAAGAGAGGGGGAGTTGTATAGAAAGGGTTATGCAAAGTTATATACAAGTCACCCCCTCCCCCCCTTTTTTATTTATTGTATTTCATTAATTGAATTTAATCTGTTAATTAAGAGAAAGGTCCATAAAAACTCCCGCCTTCTTTGAAATGTCATGAACAGTTCCCGTAGGTTGAGCGCCCTTTTCAAGGAAATATAGAATAGCAGGAACATTTAAATAAGTTTGATTCTTTATCGGATCATAAAAACCCACTTTCCGAAGATCTCTTCCTTCTCTTCTGGATCGAACATCAATTGCAACGATTCGATAAACCGCCCATTGGGATAGATGTAGATGAATAATACCCCCCCCCTAGAAACGTATAAGAAGTTTTCTCCTCGTACGGCTCAAGAAAATTAGAAATTATGTCTATATATAGAATTTATAATTAATGTCAAATAGATCCATCAAATCATCAAATCAATTAAACTATGATTTAAGTACTTTTTCTTATTCTTGCCCGAAAAAGAAAAAAATCATTCGTATTCACATCCTCCTAACTCAAGTTGGATAACTCTCAAATAATCCAAAGGAAAACCTTTAGGCATTTCCTTTATTGAGCGGTCTCTAACCACGCATTTTTTGTCTGTCTCCTTTAGAATTTATTTTGATTCTTCATTATGATCTATTTTTTGAGACAACTGAAAACGGTATTTACTTGTTCCAGGATTCTTTATCGTTGCCTTGAATCGTTGGGTTTAGACATTACTTCGGTGATCTTTAATCATTTAAAAAAATGGCAGCAACATACCATTTTTGCAATTTCTTTCTATCAAAGAATCATACAAATGGTTGATTCCCATGTGATACACTTTTGATCGAAAGAGTTTTACCAATTCCAATAAATTTTCGTTATGAATTTTAAACTTGTTAGAATTGGATCCTTTCGATTTCTATATCGAAAATATACTTACGAAGTTGTTTCAACTTATTAATTAACACTAACCCTAGATCCATGTCCCTAAAAAATGAATCAATACTTTTTACTCGAGCTCCATCATGATCATGTACTATTTACATCGCAACCCTCAAAAAATGAGATTTTTCCAGTGGAACAGAACAAACGATGTCGAGCCAAGAGCACCCTCATTCCTATATAATTAATATAAAAAAATGGTGGATGTAAGAATCCACAACCGACCATATCCTTCAAGTCGCACGTTGCTTTCTACCACATCGTTTTAAACGAAGTTTTACCATAACATTTCTCTAGTAGGTTGCTGTAACCAGTATGTAATTGATTCAATTATGGAATCATGAATAATCATTGGTTCGGTCGGTACATAGTAATCTATACTTTTATGAATGGGTAGTTTCTGAAGAAGTCTCAACAAGAATTCAATTTACCCCATATAATATATCTATTTTTTTCTTTTTTAATTTAATGGGGTGGGGAATAAAGACTGATGTAAGGAAGGATTGGGGTTGTTATTATTTTTGATAAATCATAATCGAAAGAAAAGAACTAGGAGATCCCCATATCTATCATATAGACTAAACAAATGTTTCTGAAAGTAATTATCGAAATAAAATAAAGTTTTCAATGAAATAGAACGATAACAAGACATACATATAAGCATTTCCTCATTTTCTGCGTAGTTTATTTGACCTGAAAAATTCAAAAATCTTTCTGCAATTTTTACCTAAGGTAATGTAATAAGGTAAAGTGAATAAGATAATAGATTTTGTCTCAATTGTTACATAGATTTACAATTATTCATTAGAATTAGAGAAACCACAAAATACTTAAAAACGAGGTTCAAAGAAAATACATATGTTACGTATGTAACTTGATTGTTTTTTAATGATACTCGGACAGACGCAGACATTGAAATTGGTATTTTTCGTTGACGATTAACTCCTATCTACTCCGTCAATTCTATGAAGATGATGAATCATAAATCAAAAAAGAATCCTATATTATATGTAGTTTAGGGAGTGCTAGACTATTTTGTATAAATGCAAGTTAAAACAAGTCCAGATTAAGTCATTGCTCCTATTTTTTTTTTTTACTTTAAACCAGTTAATCCTATTGATTATTGATTGAAGTTAATTAGTACCCCAATATCAAACGAACACCCGCGTTTATAATTTAGAAATCCACAGAAAATGAATAATCAGACTGCACCACCATTTAAAGTTAAAGTATAGGGAAAAAAGAAAGAGAGGCTTTCGCATTTATATTTAGAATGCATCATTGAAAATTCCAATGGATATAAGAAGTAAGGCTTTTTTTTTTATTTTTATGAGTAACTAATTTAAATATGAAAGGTATGGACATAGAATGAAAAGCCCATCCCCGGATCTTTTTTTTATATTATAATAAAAACTCTTTTCTTTTGATCTATGTTCCCATCTTACTTGGATACAAATAGATTCAATTACATCTGTGTGTTATTTGGTGTTATTTGAACACGATTAAATTTGCGAAAAAGATATAATTCAGATAAGAATTAATCATTATAAGAAAAAAGAATCATATTCTATCCAATATTATTATACTCTTAATAAAAAAAAAAAGACAATCTTTTATTCTGATATAAAATCGGTATTATGATACGATATATATAATCTGATATGATATATATAATAGGTATGCTCTGGGACGGAAGGATTCGAACCTCCGAATACCGGGACCAAAACCCGTTGCCTTACCACTTGGCCACGCCCCATTTTATATTTCTATTCGACATTAATAAACACTAATATTCTTATTAGTTGTTCGTCAATTATAGTCTAAATATCTATAGAATAGATTGTTACTAGGATTTTGATACATTTAGATATAGAATTAAACGAAATTTATTGATCATTACATATAATTCAATTAAGATATTGTATGAAAGTATGATTTCTTCTATTCTCTTTTAATTTGAGAATTGAAGTATTTTTGGTTGAGTTAGTTCAAATCAAAGAAAAGTTTTTTGGTCTACCTTATTTTTATTTTTTAATTTTTACTCATTTTTTTTATATAACTTAAACTTAAAAAAAAAAAATAACATTCTATTATTAAATTATTAATTATATTATTAAATTATTAATTTTATATTATTAATAACAATAACTCATATTAATAACTCAATCAAAATAAATACAATTATCTTCAAGAACAAAACAAAAAAACAAAACGTTTGTTATGCTTAATATCTTTAGTTTGATCTGTATCTGGTTTCATTCTACTCTTTCTTCAAATAGTTTTTTCTTCGCCAAATTGCCCGAAGCCTACGCTTTTTTGAATCCAATCGTAGATTTTATGCCAGTAATACCTGTGCTATTTTTTCTCTTAGCTTTTGTTTGGCAAGCTGCTGTAAGTTTTCGATGAGATTTTGAATACTGTCCTAGAAAAATTCATGATTTATTATAAAAAAAAGATTCTAACAATTGATAAGATCAGATAAGTCTTATAGTATAAAGCTTCAATTCAAATATTGAAATTCTTGTATCGCCACGATAAGTCTGGAGATCACCCCATTTACTAATTCGGACCCTTTTTTTACATTGAAAGAACCTATTAGAGTCCCCCACAATTAGATATTGTGGGTATGCAAAAAATTTTGTTAATGAAAGACTTGACTCATATTACATTACAAATGAATTTATGAAAATTCTTTTCTATTTCTTCTATTTCTAGCTTTATAAAAACCATTTTTGGTGTCAAAATGCGGTATATGTGGTATAAAAATGGAGAATCTATTCTCTTTTTTTCCAAAAAAATGATCTTGGAGATTGTGTAATGCTTACTCTCAAACTATTTGTTTACACAGTAGTGATATTCTTTGTTTCTCTCTTTATCTTCGGATTCCTATCTAATGATCCAGGACGTAATCCTGGCCGTGAAGAATAAAAAAGAAAGTTTTTGTTTTCCTTGCTCGATTTTTAAATGTTCTTAGGATTTTATTTATTCCACACCTTTAACTATTAAATAAAAAAAGAAAAAAAAAGACTCGTCGAAATTGAAAGATAAATAAAAAATACCACGTCATTGACAAAAGCGGAAAGAGAGGGATTCGAACCCTCGGTACGAAAAACCCGTACAACGGATTAGCAATCCGACGCTTTAGTCCACTCAGCCATCTCCCCCAATCGAAAAAGGATAATTACTATGTTACATTACACAAAAAGTAAGGTTTGAAAAAAGAGTCTTTCTTTCTTTTATACCTCTTATTTTTATTTTTTATATTATTTTTATTATATATAATTATATAGTATCTAGACATATAAAATATAAAAAATATAGAAACTAAAAGTAATTCCATTGAGATAAAGTAAGGGCTCGAAAGAGATATCTCCAATCCACTATTCCAATGAATATAAATTATAATTCTATAATTATATATATATATATATTATAAGTAATAATAGTAATAATATATATTATAAGTAATAAATTATATATTACTACTATATAATTTAATATATAATAAAAGTACCTCTTTGATTTCGTCTCCAAGAGCTTTTTTTAATTCCACAGCCCGGCCTGGTCAGTACCTCGCTGGGCCTTTTTTGTTCCAATGAATCATAGAAAAAATGATTTATTTGATTTGAAAAAAGGAT